AATGTCAGAATTTTATATTTCTAGATATAATTCCTTCATCTATTCACTTGATCTTTTTTCTATCCATCTTATATCAATAAGATAGATTAAGGGGCAGTAGTAGAGAAAGTTATACAAAGCTATATACGAGTCATCCCCCCCTCGTTTTTTGTATTTCATTGATTGAATTTGAATTTCGTTTGATTAAGACGAAGTTCCGTAAAAACCTCCGCTTTCTTTGAAATATCATGAACAGTTCCTGTAGGTTGAGCTCCTTTTTCAAGGAAATATAGAATAGCAGGAACATTTGAATAAGTTTGATTCTTTATCGGATCATAAAAACCCACTTTCCGAAGATCTCTTCCTTCTCTTCGGGATCGAGCATCAATTGCAACGATTCGATAGACGGCTCATTGGGATAGATGTAGGTGAACAATACCCCCCCCCCCCTAGAAACGTATAAGAAGTTTTCTCCTCGTACGGCTCGAGAAAAAATGATTCAAAGTTATGTCGATGTATAGAATTCCAATGGCAAATAGATCTATAAAATCATCAAATTCATTAGACTATGATTTAATTTAAGTCCTTTTTTTTGTTCTTCTTTCCCCAAAAATATAAAATCATTCGTACTCATAACTCAAGTTGGATAACTCTTAAATAGCTCAAAGGACAACCCTTAGGCATTTCATTTATTGAGCGGTCTCTAACCCCCTTTTTGTTTGTCTCGTTTAAAATCTATTGTATTCGTCATTCTGATCCTAATCCTAGTTTTTGAGACAATTGAAAACGGCGTTTCCTTGTTCCGGGATCCTTTATTTCTGTTTTAAATCATTGGGTTTAGACATTACTTCGATGATCCTTAATCCTTTCAAAATGGCAGCAACATACCTTTTTTTTGTGATTTATTTTTATCAAAGAATCATACGAACGGTTGATTCCCGCACGATACACTTTTGATTGAAAGTGTTCTACAAATTCAAACAAATTTTCTTTTTGGATTTTAAACTTGCTTGAATTGTATCCTTTCGTCTATATCGAAGATATACTTACAAAGTATTTCCAACTTCTTGATTGGCACTAACCCTAGATCCTTGCCCCCGAGAAATGAATCAATACTTTCTACTCGAGCTCCATCATGTACTATTTACATTACAACCCAACAAAAAAAGAAAAGAGGGGTTCTTCTAGTGGAGCAGAACAAACGATGTCGAGCCAAGAGCACCTTCATTCCTATATAACTATATAATAAAATTTGAATATAAAAAAATGGTGGGTGTAAAAATCCACAACTGATCATGTCCTTCAAGTCGCACGTTGCTTTCTACCACATCGTTTCAAACGAAGTTTTACCATAACATTCCTCTAGTTTGGAGCCGGTATGTAATTGATTCAATTATGGAACCATGAATAGTCATTGTTTTAGTCGGTACATAGTAATCTATACTTGTTTCTTTTTTTTTATGGATGTGTAGATATTTTTCTGAAGATGTCTCATCAAGAATTCAACTTAATCCCGTATTTTATTGTATGAATGCAACATTTTTTATTAGATTTTCTTATATCTATAATCTAGATAGATTATCTATCTATAAAATGATTTATATTTTTATATCTTTTATACCTATAAAATTACATATAAATATAAAATTAGATATTCTAATATCTATAATTTATCTATAATATATCTATAATATATAAATAGTATAATAATAGAATATCTATAATATATAAATAGTATAATAATAATAGAATATCTATAATTATATATATATTATTATAAATATTCTAAAATAATTATAGATATGATAAAATATAATATTATTATATATTTTATAATACATAATATAATAGACATTTATATTTATATATTTATAAAAATTTTTATAAAAATCAAATTTATATAAAAATAAAAGGATACAAATATAAAATAAATGAGTTATTTTTGAATCTGCATCTTCAAGTGACACAATAGGATAGATTCATCAATCTAATACTTCTTCAAGTACGAAAGACTAATCTAATAATAAATCATTACAAATATTTAATTGAAAAAATTGACTACTTCGACATCATTACATCATTATTTGAGTTGAATAAAGTTTTACAAACAATAAAAAAAACCGCATTTGATCCTTATAAATAAGAGAGATAAATCCATGTTTCGTTTTGAACTGAACCAACAATGATTTAAAGCAAATAGATAGATCAAAAACAAATCCAATTTCTCTTCGTTTTTTTTCGTGAAGAAGATTTAGATCCTTATTCTTTCATATGATTGATAAAATAAGAACCGAAAGAATAGGAGATTTCTGTATCTTAGACTGAACAATTGTTACTGGAAGTAATTATGGATATTCTATGTGAAATATTTTAATTTCAAAAATTTTAAAGATCATAAATCTTTTTCACGAAAATCGAAACCTCATTGTCGCTGAAATAGAACGATAACAAATACATACATCTAAAAATTTCCTTCCTCATTTTTTAGGTATTTTGTTATATTTTGTTTGACTTGAGGTTCAGTAATCTTTCTGTAATTTTTCCATAAGAATCTTTCCATAAAGTAAAAAGTAAATAGAATGTATGAATTGCCCCGTCTGAATTGTTACATAGATTTACAATAATAGATTTACAATAATTCATTAGAGCCAAAGACGAAATACCTAAAACTGAGGTTCAAAGAAAATGGATTTGTTACATATGTAACTTGATTGTTTGTTAATGAGATTTGTACAGACACCGATATTGAAATTGATACCTTCCACTACTGATCTATTTACTGATCTATTTCACAAATAATATGGGATGATGAATCATAAATAAAAAAAAAGATCCTCTTTTACGGGATGCTAGACTATCTTGTCTAGGTACAAAGCCAAACGAGTCTTTGTTCCTATTTTTATTTTAGTTTCCCCTAACCTAGCCTTAAGAGATTTAATCCCATTAATTGAATTCCATTAGTACCAAGAAAACCCTCTTGTTTATTTTTTAATAAAACAATCCACAGAGAATTAATAATTAGGCTACCTCATTTAAGGGATAGGGAATAATAGATAGGGAATATAGAGGCTTTTCTTTCGGATTTCGATCTAGAATGCATCATTGAGAATGCAAATGGATATGAGACGTAAGGTTTTTCTAAGTAACTAACCTTCAATATGAAGGGGATGGGCATAGAATCAAAGGCCCCTCCGACTTTTAAAGCAATCTTTATTCTGATATAATTGGTATGCTCTGGGACGGAAGGATTCGAACCTCCGAATAGCGGGACCAAAACCCGTTGCCTTACCACTTGGCCACGCCCCATTTAGATTTCTAGTCGACACTAATAAACACTAATATTGTTATTAGTCGTTCGTCAATTCCAGTCCAAATATTTATGGAATAGATTAGATTGTTGCTAGGATTTTGACACGTATAGACATAGAATTAAACTGAATTTATTGATCATTACATATAATTCAATTAAGATATTTATGAAAGTATGATTTCTTCTATTCTCTTTTGAGACTTGAAGTATTCTTGATTGGGTTAGTTAAAAGAAAAAGAAGGATTTTTTGGTCTACCCTACTTTATTCTTTTTTCCCTTATATCAATACCATATCAATAACTCAATCAAAATTCAATTATCTCCAAGAACAAAATGTTTGTTATGCTTAATATCTTTAGTTTGATCTGTATCTGTCTTAATTCTGCCCTTTATTCGAGTAATTTTTTCTTCGCCAAATTGCCCGAAGCCTATGCTTTTTTGAATCCAATCGTAGATGTTATGCCAGTCATACCTCTGTTCTTTTTTCTCTTAGCCTTTGTTTGGCAAGCCGCTGTAAGTTTTCGATGAAATATTTAATACTGCCCTAGAAAAATTCATGATTTCTTCGAGAAAAAAAATTCTAACAATTGATAAGATTAGAAAAATCTTAGATTATGAACCCTCAATTAAAACATTGAAAGTCAAAGTATCGGATAGTCGCAATAAATCTGTATCACCTCATTCTAACCCTTTCCTTTTTCCAGTGAAAGGCACTATTAATTAGGGTCCCCCACAATATCTAATTGTGGGTATGAAAGAAAATTTTGGCAATGAAAGACTCTTAATTACAAATGATTTTTTGAAAATGCTTTTCCATTTCTAGAAACTACTTCTCATGTCTTGGTGTCAAAATAGGAGTCAAAATAGGATATGTGGTATAAAAATGGAAAATCTATTCTCTTTTTCCCAAAAAATGATCTTGGAGATTGTGTAATGCTTACTCTCAAACTCTTCGTTTACACAGTAGTGATATTCTTTGTTTCTCTCTTCATCTTCGGATTCCTATCTAATGATCCGGGACGTAATCCTGGGCGTGAAGAATGAAGAATAAAAAATAAAGGCATTTTCCTTACTTGATTTTCAAATTTTCTTCGGATTTTATCTATTCCACACCTTTAACTATGAAAAAAGAAAAAGGGTTCGAGAAATTCGAAAGATAAATAAAATATCAATTCATCAATGGAAACGGAAAGAGAGGGATTCGAACCCTCGGTACGAATAACTCGTACAACGGATTAGCAATCCGCCGCTTTAGTCCACTCAGCCATCTCTCCCATACATAAAGTAAAGATTGAAAAAGTCTTTCTTTATCTTTCTTTATTATTTTTTTATCTCTTTTTATTATATAGATATATACAACTTTTATCAGCAATTCCAATTCCATAAAGTAAGGGCTCGAAAAATATATTTCCAATAGAAATATAGAAAAAAAAAGAATCTTTCTTTGAGTTTGTTCAAAAGGGCCTTTTTATTTTATTCCCACGGCCCGGATAGGTACTGACCTATCCAGGCCCTTTTTTGTTCCAATGAATCATAGATAGAAAAAAATTTATCTGATTTGAAAACAAAAATGCTTGTTATTAAAGCAACAACAATAATAAGAAGAACTATTTCCATTCCTATGATATAGAGTCAAAATAGAATCAAAATGTGAGTTCTTCTTATTATTTTATAATTCTTTTTTTCTTGTTTTTTTCTTTACTATTTACAT